ACTAAAACTTTAACGTATGGATAATAAGAGTTGGTGCAAAGTGTTTATTAGTGTTAAATAGCTATTTACGGGGTAAAATAATTTCTTTTTTGAAATTTTTTTTTGAAAAGTGCGCAAATTTTTGCATTTTTGGTAATCAAGAATTTTTGGAAATTTTGAAGTTAGTGAAAAAGTAATTAAAATAGATTTAGTCGATAAATATTAGTAACAATTTTGAAATTTTAGAAATTTTCAGAATTTTAAAATAAAGACCTTATTTGAGATTAATTTTGAGATAGTTAATAGTTTTTAGTAAGAAAAATTGGTCAGTTACAATAGTTATATATATATATATACATTTATATAATATTAATTACATATAGAAAAGGTACATTAATTAATAATAACTTATTAATATATAATCCCCCGATAATGTTAATAACAAATATACTTGAGAGAGAAAAAGAGGATATTATAGATATTTCTAGCATTGTAGGGGATATATATCTACATATATATTATATATATATTTATATATTAATAAATGTTTATATAATATATACTTAAATATTGGTATAAATATATAATAACCTATATTCATTATCTATTTAGTTTTTAGTAATAAGTTAAAGTATTTATTTTAAATATACATTTATATTAATATATATACCTATTTAAGTATATATCTCAGGAAATATACACAAAAAAAAAAAAAAAAAAAATATACTATGATTAGTATTCTAATTAAATATTTATTACCCGATGCTGAAGGCGGTTTCAAAGTATTAATGAGTTTATAAGGTGAAATGATTAGTGTTATAAGATAGGTCCCATATGTTATTTTTTAGATAAGTGAATATTTTCATTGTATAGGGGCGAAAAATGCGATGAAAATTCAACGCCAGGAAATACTCAAAATGAGTTCATTATATTATATATTAATATTTATGTGATATTATTTTATAATTGTAATATTAAATATTTGACCCATATTTTAATAATGGATTTAGAAAGTTTTATTCTTGCTTAATTGTTTACTTTTTATATGTTTTACATGTGAATTTTTGTGATTGTAGATTTATGGGCTTAGATAGTATACATAACTTGCAGTATTTAATATTATTTATCAAGGTGACTTGGAATTAGTAATATAATATGTAGCCGGCAAAAGTCGTGCCAGCCGCCGCGGTTATACGTAGGGTTAAAGTGAACATTATTAGTGTAGGAGTTAGTAAATTTTTAATAGACTTGAATGTAAATTTTTAAGGTAGAATTTTGAATTTATTTGGAGTTTAGAATTGGTATACGAAGCTTTGAAAATTGGGCTATAAACTAGGATTAGATACCCTATTATTCCAATTGTAAATATCATTACTTGAGTAGTAATAGTTATGTTCTTGAAACTCAAAGAATTTGGCGGTGTTTTAGTCTTTTCAGAGGAATCTGTCCTGTAATCGATAGTACACGTTATAATCGACTTGATTTTGTTATCAGTTTGTATACCGCCGTCGTAAGATTATTTTTTAAGAGTGATAATTTTCTATAACTCTTATTAGAGTAAATGTCAGGTCAAGGTGCAGCTTATGATCAAGTAAGAGATGGATTACAATAAAAGAATTTAAATGGATCTTGCATTGAAAGGTAGTGCGCTTGAAGGTGGATTTGAAAGTAATATTGTTATATTATGATAATATGATTTTAGCTCTAAAACATGTACACATCGCCCGTCGCTCTCATTATAAGGTGAGATAAGTCGTAACATAGTAGATGTACTGGAAAGTGTATCTAGAATGCAAAATAAAGCTTAAAGTGAAGCATTTCATTTACACTGAGAGGATGTTCGTGCGATTCGAATTATTTTGAAAGTATTAATTTAAAATTTGATGAATAGGGAGTTTTGATTTAATTGAAATAACATTAATTATGTATGTTTTAGTATAGTAATAGAACAAATTTATTTATTTGTAGTGGAGTAGTACTGTGAAGGGAAATTGAAAAAGTTGAAAATAAATTTTTAGAAAAGTAAATTAATATTGTACCTTGTGTATCAGGGTTTATTAAAATTGGAATAGAGATTTATTTTTCCCGAATTAAAAAGAGCTAATTTGTTATGTTGGTTAGTGTGGTACTATTATCATGAATAGCAAGTTTGTAATGAAATATTAGTCGGTTTTTAAGATATCTGGTTCTTCAAGAAATGAATTTAATTCAGTATTTAATAGTAGTTTTTATATTAATATATTGACTATTAATTGAGTATAATATTTTAAGGGATAAGCTTTAGAATAGAATTTATAATTATTGTAGAATTATAAAGAAGTGTAGGCTTTAAATTAGCCATCAGTTGAATAATGTTATAAGTTATTTTATTGTAATATGATTTTATAATAATATTAAGTTGAGTATTGAAGTGATTTATGTAATATAAATGTAAATGTAATAATGATAAAATTAGTATATAAAGGTGTAGGACGTTTAGTATATGTAAATTTACATGAAGGAACTAGGCAATATTTAATGTTCGCCTGTTTATCAAAAACATGTCCTTTTGGGATGAATTTAAGGTCGGGCCTGCCCCCTGATGGTAAAATTAAAGGGCCGCGGTATTTTGACCGTGCAAAGGTAGCATAATCATTAGTCTTTTAATTGAAGGCTGGAATGAATGGTTTGACGAAACATTAACTGTCTCCGTGTAATAAATAGAATTTAACTTTTGAGTCAAAAGGCTTAAATAAATATAAAAGACGAGAAGACCCTATAGATCTTTATATGGAATTGTGTATATTTTGTTTGGTGGTGTTATTAATATGTATTCTACCGTATTTTGTTGGGGTGACACAAAGATAAGAATAACTCTTTGTTTTATAAACATTGATTTATGAATATTTGATCCGTTATTAACGATTATAAGATAAAGTTACCTTAGGGATAACAGCGTAATTTTTTTTGAGAGTTCATATCGACAAAAAAGATTGCGACCTCGATGTTGGATTAAGGAATATGATTAGGTGTAGAAGTTTAATTAATAAGTCTGTTCGACTTTTGAATCCTTACATGATCTGAGTTCAGACCGGCGTAAGCCAGGTCGGTTTCTATCTTTATAATAAGTGAATATTTTAGTACGAAAGGACCAAATATTCGAAATAATTTTTAATAAAGATGATAAACACTAAGTACTACTTTGGCAGAGAAGTGTATTGAATTTAGAATTCAAAAATGTAAGAGTATTACAGGTAGTATTGTTAACGGAGATTTTAATAAGATTGTTAGGAGTTGTTATGTTGATTATTTGTGTATTAATTGGGGTGGCTTTCCTTACTTTATTAGAGCGGAAGGTTTTAGGTTATATTCAAATTCGTAAAGGGCCCAATAAAGTAGGATTTATTGGGTTGCCACAGCCTTTTGCTGATGCAATTAAGTTATTCTCTAAGGAGGGAACATATCCTGTAGCATCAAATTATTTAATATATTATTTTTCTCCTGTCTTTAGATTGTTTTTGGCCTTGGTGACTTGAATAATTTATCCTTTTTTAACAATTTTATTTACTTTTAATTTGGGAATTTTATTTTTTTTAGTGTGTACGAGTTTAGGAGTATATACAGTAATGATTGCGGGGTGATCATCAAATTCTAATTATGCACTATTAGGGGGGTTGCGGGCTGTTGCTCAAACAATTTCTTATGAGGTAAGATTGGCATTGATTTTGTTAAGATTTATTTTTTTAGTAGATAATTATTGTTTAATAAGATTTATGAGCCTTCAGGGTTATGTATGGTTTATGTTTTTAACTTTTCCTCTTATGTTAGCATGGTTTTCATCATGTTTGGCGGAAACTAACCGAACTCCCTTTGATTTTGCAGAAGGGGAGTCTGAATTGGTTTCAGGATTTAATGTTGAGTATAGAAGCGGTGGATTTGCATTAATTTTTTTAGCTGAATATACTAGTATTTTGTTTATAAGAATGTTGTTTTGTGTAATTTTTTTAGGGGGAGATGTTTTATCAATTTATTTTTTTTTTAAGTTAACCTTTTTAGCTTTTATATTTGTTTGGGTTCGAGGAACTCTCCCACGATTTCGGTATGATAAATTAATATATTTAGCATGGAAGGCTTATTTACCTTTATCACTAAATTTTTTATTTTTTTTCTTGGGGTTAAGGATTTTTATACATTCTTTACTTATTTAATGGATTTAATTTAGTAAAGTTAATAGAAGAATTGAACTTCTGTCTTATGTTTTCAAAACATATGCTTTCATAAGCTTAATAACTAATTCACTAGATTATCTCAAATATAAAAAATTAAAGGATTTAAGATGTAATAAAGGAAATATAGGACAGTGAGGATTTGGCCAGTTAGAATATAGGGATCTTCTACCGGTCGAGCACCAATTCATGTTAAAAGGATGACAATAGAAACTATTGATCAAAATAGAATTTGATTGATTGGGTAAAATTGGATTCCACGGAATTTATTGTTTGCAGTAAAAGGGAGAATGAGGAGAATGGCGATAGATATTACTAATGCAATTACTCCACCCAGCTTATTGGGAATAGACCGTAAAATTGCATACGCAAAGAGGAAATATCATTCGGGTTGAATATGAACAGGTGTGACTAGGGGATTCGCAGGAGTAAAATTATCGGGATCTCCTAGTATATAAGGTTCGAGAAGAGTTAATAATAGTAGAATGGCAACTATAATGATGAATCCAAAAATGTCCTTAAAGGTGAAATAAGGGTGAAATGGAATTTTATCTGAGTTTCTATTTAAACCTAAGGGGTTATTTGACCCTGTTTGGTGTAGGAATAAAAGATGGATTATAACTATTATAGCGACAATAAATGGTAGAACAAAGTGGAAGGTGAAGAAGCGAGTGAGGGTGGCATTATCAACTGCGAATCCCCCCCAAACTCATTGGACTAAATCAATACCTAAATAAGGAACAGCTGATAAAAGATTTGTAATTACAGTTGCTCCTCAAAAAGATATTTGGCCTCAAGGGAGAACATATCCTATAAAAGCTGTTCCTATAACTAAAAATAGGATTACGACACCCGTAGATCAGGTGTGCATATAATTATATGAACCATAGTATATTCCACGTCCTACATGAAGGTAAAGGCAGATGAAGAAAAAAGAAGCACCATTGGCATGTAAAGTGCGTAATAGTCAACCGTAGTTGACATCACGACAAATGTGGGCCACACTAGAAAAAGCTAAATCTACATTAGCAGTATAGTGTATGGCTAAGAAAAGACCTGTGGCAATTTGGATTATTAAACAAAGACCGAGGAGTGATCCGAAGTTTCATCATGCGGAGATGTTGGATGGGGCAGGCAGATCTACTAAGGCGTTATTGGCAATTTTAAAAAGAGGATGTGATACTCGTATAGGTTTGGTCATTAAAATTTTTGTCGTAGAGGACCTTGGAAGATGTTTGTAATTTTTACAATTACGATTAAGGTAAGAAATAAGTAGTTCACTAGTATTAGAGTAATGAGGTGGTTGGGTTTATTGTAAAGTTTAATTAAGTGAGGGGTGGCTTCTGTATTTAAGGAGTAATATATTAGGTCGATTGATGTGAGGTCCATATTTTTAGTAAGTATATTGGTAAAATATGGATCTCTTATGAATGAAATTATTAGAACTAAGGCTATAAATAGTAATGAAATTACAAGAGTTTTTATAGAAGTATAAAAGAGTTCATTGGAAGCTAAACTAGTGATGTAGATAAAAAGGACTAACATACCCCCTAGGAAGATTAAGAACAAGATGTAGGAGAACCAAAAGGAGGAAGATATTAATCCAACAGTTATAGAGATAATACATGTTTGTACAATAATAATGAGGGTCATAGCAAGAGGGTGATTAGCTTGTATAAAAATCATACTATTAAGAAGATTGAAGACAAGAATTCTTAAATTTAAAATCCAGAGGGTAGTTTAAGTATAAAATATTAATTTTGGGGATTAGTGAAAAGAATTTTTCTTTCCTCTGAGTTTTAGAAGAAAAATCTTAATATTGGTTTACAAGACCAGTGTTTTTATTAAACTACTAAAACAATGGTAATAAATATAAGTTGAGTTGTCTTGATTTTAGTATTTTTAATAGGGGCGTGAACTTTTTGTTCTAAACGTAAGCATTTATTATCTATATTGTTGAGTTTAGAATTTATTGTGTTGAGTTTGTTTGGGTTACTTTATTTATATTTAAATTTTTTTGATTATGAATTGTATTTTAGTATAGTTTTTTTAACATTTTCTGTTTGTGAGGGGGCTTTAGGACTATCTGTGTTGGTTTCTATAATTCGAACTCATGGTAATGATTTTTTTCAAACATTTAGAGTATTACAATGTTAAAATTTATATTTATGATCATATTTTTAATCCCTTTATGTTTTTTAATTGATTATTGATGGGTGGTTCAGTCTTTAATATATTTTATAACATTTATATTTTTTGTAGGGTGTACCCTATCAGGTGATTTTGGTAATTTAAGTTATTGTTTTGGGGGAGATATTTTATCTTATGGATTGATTTTATTGAGATTTTGAATCTGTGCATTGATGATTACAGCTAGAGAATCGGTGTATCGTGTTAAATTTTATAATCAATTATTTCAGATTTATGTTTTGTTTTTATTATTGATGTTATACTGTACTTTTAGAAGTATGAGTATATTTTCTTTTTATTTATTTTTTGAAAGTAGATTAATTCCTACTTTGTTTTTGATTTTAGGTTGAGGATATCAACCTGAACGATTACAGGCGGGGGTATATTTATTGTTTTATACTTTGTTAGCTTCTTTACCTTTATTGGTGGGGTTATTTAATGTGTATAGAATTTATGGTAATTTGGATTTAAGTTTGTTGAGAAATGTAAGTTTGTTTAATGTGATGTTTTACTTGGTTTTAATTTTGGCTTTTTTAGTAAAGATTCCAATATTCCTTGTTCATTTATGATTACCGAAAGCACACGTGGAAGCGCCAGTATCTGGGTCTATAATTTTAGCAGGTGTATTGTTGAAATTAGGGGGGTATGGACTATTACGTGTTTATACAATAATGGTTTCTTTGGGATTAAAGTATAATTATGTTTGAGTTGCCATTAGTTTAGTAGGGGGTGTATTAGTTAGTTTAGTATGTTTATATCAGACGGATCTAAAGGCTCTAATTGCTTATTCTTCGGTTTCTCATATAGGGATTGTCCTGGGAGGTTTAATAACGTTAAGAGTTTGAGGGTTTAGAGGAAGTTACACGCTTATGATCGCTCATGGGTTATGTTCTTCTGGTCTATTTGCTTTAGCAAATATTACGTATGAGCGTCTGGGAAGACGAAGAATACTGGTAAGTAAGGGTTTAATGAATTTTATGCCTTCAATGGCTATATGATGATTTCTTCTTAGTTCTTCTAATATGGCTGCTCCTCCTTCTTTGAACTTAATAGGAGAGATTAGCTTATTTAATAGATTGGTTGCTTGATCATGAGTATCTATGGTTATATTAATGTTATTGTCGTTTTTTAGAGCAGTGTATACCTTATATTTATATGCTTATAGTCAACATGGTATGATATATTCTGGAATTTACTCTTGTTCCAGCGGTTATAGTCGTGAATTTATTTTACTCTTACTTCATTGACTACCATTAAATATTTTAGTATTAAAGGGGGATTTATGTATATTGTGATTGTGTTTAAATAGTTTAAAGTAAAATGTTGGTTTGTGATACCAATGATGTAGGTGACTACTTTAAACCATTTTATGGTCATTATCTATTTGTTTTTTAAGTTTTTTATTTTTGTTTATTGTAGCAATAATTTTGATATTTATAGGGGTTTATTTTATTAGATATGATCTAGCGATTTTTATTGAATGGGAAGTGTTAAGTTTGAATAGAAGTTCAATTGTTATAACCTTTTTGTTTGACTGAATATCACTATTATTTATAGGGTTTGTATTGTTTATTTCAGCTTTAGTGATTTTTTATAGAGATGAATATATACATGGTGATTTGACTATCAATCGATTTATTATTTTAGTATTAATGTTTGTGTTGTCAATAATATTTTTGATTATTAGACCAAATTTGATTAGAATTCTATTAGGTTGAGATGGATTAGGACTTGTTTCTTATTGTTTAGTTATTTATTATCAAAATGTTAAATCTTATAACGCGGGTTTATTGACAGCTTTGTCTAATCGGATTGGAGATGTCGCATTGCTCATAGCTATTGCGTGAATAATGACATATGGGAGTTGAAATTATGTGTATTATTTGGAATTTGGTAAGGATTCTTTTATTATAATGTTAATTAGCACTATAGTGGTGTTGGCTGCTATGACTAAAAGAGCTCAAATTCCATTTTCTTCTTGATTACCAGCGGCTATGGCAGCTCCAACACCTGTCTCAGCTTTGGTACATTCATCAACATTGGTTACGGCAGGGGTTTATTTGTTAATCCGGTTTAATGGGGCATTTGTGGATACCTGGTTGTCTAAGTTTTTATTACTTGTAGCTGGACTTACTATATTTATGGCGGGCTTAGGGGCTAATTTTGAATTTGATTTAAAGAAGATTATTGCTTTATCAACTTTAAGACAATTAGGTTTAATGATAAGAATTTTAGCTATAGGATTCCCTAAATTAGCATTTTTTCATCTTTTAACGCATGCATTATTTAAGGCTCTTTTATTTATATGTGCTGGTTCATTAATTCATAATATGAAGGATTCTCAAGATATTCGGTTTATGGGAAATATTTGTAGTCAAATACCGCTGACGGCTGTTTGTTTTAATATTTCTAATCTCGCGCTTTGTGGTATACCTTTTTTGGCTGGATTTTATTCGAAGGACTTAATTTTGGAAATTGTTAGATTATCCTATATTAATATATTTAGTTTTTTTTTATATTTTTTCTCTACAGGTTTAACTGTATGTTATTCTTTGCGATTAGTATACTATTCAATAACAGGTGAATTTAATTCTACATCATTCCACCCATTAAATGATGAGGGATGAGTTATGCTGAAGAGAATATTAGTGTTAGTCATGATAGCAATTTTAGGGGGTTGTATATTAAGTTGAGTTATGTTTCCATCACCCTCTATAATTTGTTTACCAATTACTTTAAAATTATTAGCTTTAATTGTGAGAGTGTTAGGAGGATGGTTTGGATATGAGGTATCTAAATTTTCTTTATCTTATAACTTATTGTCCTTAAAGGTATTTATAATATCTAATTTTTTAGGATCAATATGATTTATACCCTTTATTAGAACATATGGAGTCAGTTATTTACCTTTATTTTTAGGGAAACAAGTTTTTAAAACTATGGACCAAGGTTGAAGTGAGGATTGAGGTGGTCAGATAATCTATAAGCAATCTGTTCGATACAGTCAGATGGTTCAGGATTGACAGAATAATAGAATTAAGATTTATTTAATTAGTTTTGTTTTATGGGTGATTATGTTGATTATGTTGATTTTGTACTTAAATAGCTTATGTAGAGCACAACACTGAAGATGTTGAGGAAGTTTATTAACTTTTAAGTATTTATAAATATAATATATTATTTATACAATGAAAATGTATTGTTTTATTTTTAAACTATATAAATGGAGAAATGTTAATGGAATTAAACCATTAAAATAAAAAGTTAGCAGCTTTAATTTGATCAACACATTTCTTTAATTGGAAATAAATTTCAATAATATTATTAACAGTAATATACCTCTATTTTGGTTTCAATTAAGGTAAATAAGGATGTAATACATCTAAGATCAGGTCGAAACTGATTGCAATTTATCGCTTCTTATTTAAGGTAGATTGACAGATCAATACTTTTTGAGTGCAAATCAAATGTTATAATTAACTACAACCCTAAGATGCTCATTCTAAGGCCCCCTGGTTTCATTCGTGATATAAACCTAGTAATAGGATTAGTAGAAATATTATACTAATAATTGATCATGATAAGATATTTGATCAATTTATAATAATGATAACAGGGAGAAGTAAGGCAATTTCTACATCAAAAATAAGGAAAATTACGGCAATTAAAAAGAATCGTAAGGAGAAAGGGAGCCGGGCTGAGCTTTTAGGGTCAAATCCACATTCGAAGGGGGAAGCTTTTTCTCGATCATTAATGGTTTTTTTAGAGAGGATTGAGGCCAATATTATAACAATTGATGTTAGAATAACTGTAAATGAAGAGACGATAAATATAATTCAGATTATTTATTTTGAATTAATCAATCTTTTTGATTGGAAGTCAAATGTACTTATATACTAAATAAATAATGAATTATCTTCCTCATCAATAAATAGAAATATATAAAAATAATCATACCACATCAACGAAGTGTCAGTATCATGCAGCGGCTTCAAATCCAAAGTGATGGTTGATTGAGAAGTGACATATCAAATGTCGTAATAGACAAATTAATAGGAAGGTAGTTCCAATAATGACGTGGAGTCCATGAAATCCAGTTGCTACAAAGAAGGTTGATCCATATACGGCGTCACTAATGGTAAAGGGAGCTTCAATATATTCATAGGCTTGGAGAATGGTAAAGTAAATACCCAATAAAATTGTGAAAAATAATCTTTGTGTAGCTTGACTATAATTTCCTTCTATTAAACTATGATGTGCTCATGTGACAGTTACTCCTGAAGCAAGGAGAATAGTGGTATTAAGCAGAGGAATTTGGAGAGGATTAAAAGGTTGAATTCCTAAAGGGGGTCAAAGTCTTCCTAGTTCAATACTAGGAGAGAGACTTCTGTGAAAGAAAGCTCAAAAGAAGGAGATGAAGAAGAACACTTCAGAGATAATAAATAAGATTATACCTCATCGTAATCCCTTACTTACTGGTAAGGTGTGAAGGCCCTGATACGTCCCTTCTCGTGTAATATCACGTCATCATTGAATTATAGTTAAGGTAATTAAAGTTAAACCTAGAAATAAGAGGGAATTGTCGTATTGATGGAATCATTTAATTATTCCTATAGTAGTTGTTATAGCTCCAATAGCACCGGTTAGGGGTCAAGGTCTGGGGTTGACTAAGTGATAAGGGTGGTTTGAATGTGTTACCATAGTTTACTTCTCTAGAATAAAGGGTGGCTAACGTAGCAAATACATATGATTGAATGATGGCTACAGCTGATTCTAACATTATTAAAAGTATTTGGGCAATAAGTAAAATGGATAGTGTGGAAAGAATTAAGGAAGGGCCAGTATTTCCTAAAAGAGTTAAAAGGAGATGACCTGCAATTATATTGGCGGCTAAACGGATAGCTAATGTACCCGGGCGAATAATATTTCTAATAGTTTCAATACAAACCATAAAAGGTATAAGGATAGGAGGAGTGCCTTGAGGGATTATATGGGCAAATATGTGAGTGGTGTGGTTGATTCACCCATATAGTATGAATGACAATCATAGAGGTAAAGATAATGTGAGTGTCAGTACCAGATGACTAGAGCTAGTGAAAATATAGGGGAATAATCCTAGGAAATTATTAAATAAAATAAGTGAGAATAATGAAATGAAGATGAAGGTTCTCCCACTATGACTGGTTGGTCCAATTAAAGTTTTAAATTCATTATGAAGGGTGTTTGTAATTGAAGATCAGATGATGGTAAGACGTGAGGGAATTAATCAGTAGATGAAGGGTAATATAAAAAGTCCAAGAAATGTTCTTAACCAGTTGAGGGATAAATTTATGATACTAGATGTGGGATCAAAAATTGAGAAGAGGTTATTTATCATTTTCAATTTATGGAATTTGAAGTTAATGAAGGTTTACTTGTTGGTGAGGGAATATTGTATAAAAAAATATAATAATTTATAATGGCAAATAAAATAAGAGTAGATGAAAATATAAAAAATAAAATTAATCAATTTATAGGTATTATTTGAGGAATAAAGAAATATTAAAGTATTTAATTATTTTAGTATGACATACTAATGTTATGAATTAACTAATTTCTTCATCAGAAGTAGGTGTTAATTACTATAAAATGGTTTAAGAGACCAGTACTTACTTTCAGTCATCTGATGATGAATTTATTATGTTATTGATTCATTTAATAAATGAGTTAATGTTAATTCTTTCAATTACAATGGGCATAAAGCTATGATTGGCCCCACAGATTTCCGAACATTGACCATAAAATAATCCAGGCCGATTTATAAAAAAACTTGTTTGGTTTAGTCGGCCTGGCGTAGCATCAACCTTTACTCCCAAGGCTGGAACTGTTCAGGAATGGAGAACGTCAGCAGCCGTGACTAGAACTCGAACAGGGGTATTTATAGGGAGTACAGTTCGGTTATCTACATCTAATAACCGAAAACCATTTGTAGGTATTTCGTTGTAAGGAAGTATGTATGAGTCGAATTCATAAGGAGTAGTAAAGTCTGTATATTCATAGCTTCAATATCATTGATGGCCTACAGTTTTTACTGTAATAAGAGGGTCTATTGATTCATCAAGTAGATAGAGAAGTCGAAGAGATGGAAGGGCAATGAAAATAAGTGTGATTGCAGGGAGAATTGTTCAAATTACTTCAATTGTTTGTCCTTCAAGTAGATAACGATGTGTAAATTTATTGAATAATAAACTTCCTATAATATAAGCAACCAAAACAGTAATTATTAATAAAATAAAAAGTGTATGATCATGAAAGAAAATTAATTGTTCTATTAAAGGAGAGGCACTATTTTGTAGATTTAAATTCGATCAGGTTGCCATCTAATATTCTAATAAAAGGGTGAACTTTATATGTAGAGCTTAAATCTACCGCACTATTCTGCCATATTAGAAATTAGTTAATATAGGTAGTTCGGAATATGAATGTTCAGCTGGGGGATAAGATTGATATCATTCTAATGAACTTACCATATTTATAGGGAATAAGACAGTTCGATTTGAGATTATACTTTCTCAAATAATGAAGATAAGGAAGATAATTCCAATAAAAGAGATAGTTGATCCTAGGCTTGAAACAACATTTCAAGATGTGTAACTGTCTGGATAATCAGAGTATCGACGTGGTATACCAGCTAGTCCTAAAAAGTGTTGAGGGAAGAATGTTAGGTTTACTCCTACAAATATAGTTGTAAATTGAATTTTTAATCACTTAGGGTTTAGGGTTAAACCTGTAAATAGTGGATATCATTGAATAAATCCAGCCATGATTGCAAATACTGCCCCTATAGATAAAACATAGTGGAAGTGAGCAACAACATAGTATGTGTCGTGTAAAATGATATCAATTGAGGAGTTGGCTAATACAACTCCTGTTAGTCCTCCAATAGTGAAGAGGAAGACAAAACCTAATACTCAAAGTAGGGCTGGGCTATAGGTTAATTGGGTTCCGTGAAGTGTAGCTAATCAGCTAAAAATTTTAATTCCTGTAGGAACAGCAATAATTATAGTGGCGGATGTGAAATAAGCCCGTGTGTCTACATCTATTCCTACAGTAAATATATGGTGTGCCCAGACGACGAACCCGAGGAGCCCAATTGCTATTATTGCGTAGATTATTCCTAAAGTACCAAATGCTTCCTTTTTCCCTCTTTCTTGACTAATAATATGAGAGACCATACCAAATCCTGGGAGAATTAAAATATAGACTTCAGGGTGACCGAAGAATCAAAATAGGTGTTGATAGAGAATTGGATCTCCCCCACCCGCAGGATCAAAGAAAGAGGTATTAAGATTTCGGTCAGTAAGTAATATAGTAATAGCACCTGCTAAAACAGGTAAGGATAGGAGGAGGAGAAGAGCGGTAATTGCTACAGCTCATACAAATAAAGGTGTTTGGTCTAGTGATATCCCAGGGGCTCGCATATTAATAGTTGTGGTAATAAAATTAACGGCCCCGAGAATTGATGATACCCCTGCTAAATGAAGAGAGAAAATTGCTAAGTCAACAGAAGCACCAGCGTGTGCAATTCCTGAAGAAAGGGGAGGGTAGACTGTTCAACCAGTACCTGCACCGCTTTCCACTAAACTACTTCTAAGTAATAGGACAAGTGAAGGAGGAAGTAATCAGAAACTTATATTGTTTATTCGAGGGAAGGCTATATCAGGGGCTCCAAGTATAAGAGGAACTAATCAATTTCCAAATCCCCCAATTATGATGGGCATTACTATGAAGAAAATTATTACAAATGCGTGAGCAGTGACGATTACATTATAAATTTGATCATCACCAATTAAATAACCTGGTTGTCCTAATTCTGCGCGGATTAATAAGCTGAGAGATGTACCTACCATTCCTGCTCAGGCACCAAAAATGAAGTATAATGTTCCAATGTCCTTATGATTAGTTGAAAAAAGTCATTGTTGCGGTAGGGTGGCTGAGGTTATAGGCGGTAAACTGTAAATTTATTTAGGAGAATTATTCTCCCCTTCCAGGCTTTATAGTCAATGATGATATTAGACTGCAATTCTAAAGGAGTAGGTAAAACCTATTAAGGCTTAAAGACAGTGTCTTTATTTATAGCTTTGAAGGCTATTAGTTTTATTAACTTAAAGCCTTAAAGCATAAAATAGATAACAGAACAAAAAGGTAACCCCAATGTTGAAATTCCGGTAAAGGTTAATAGAAGGGGTAAAAAAGTGCGATTGTAGGAGTTTATTAAAGTTAATTTTAATTCAGTGTAGGAGAATAGGAATGCAAGAAATGTTAATCGAAGATAATAAAATAGTGTTACTAAAGTTATAATTACTATGATGATAACGATGAATTGATAATTTAGGTCTACTAAGGTTTGGATGATCAACCATTTAGGTAGAAATCCTAAGAAAGGAGGCAAACCACCAAGGGAAAGAAGAAGTAGGAATAAACAAGATTTTGTAATTTGGTTGTTAGTTATTGTTAAGAAGTTTTGGTTAATATGGTAGATGCAATGAACATTAAACATTAGAATAATAGATAGGGTAAGGAATGTGTAGATAATAAAATATAGTTCCCATAGGTTTTCTCCTACTACTATGGCGGCAACTATTCAACCAATATGATTAATAGAGGAATAAGCTATTAGTTTTCGTAGAGAACTTTGATTTAATCCCCCTAAAGATCCAATTAGTACTGAGGATAAAATAATTATTCTAATGAAAATGTTTATTTCAATAATGTATGCTAACAATATTAGAGGGGCGATTTTTTGTCAGGTTATTAAAATAAAACAGTTTTTTCATCTTAATCCTTCTATTGTTGCTGGAAACCAAAAATGGAAGGGGGCGGCTCCCATTTTTAGTAGCAATGCTGAAGATATTAGGGTTGAAAAGATTTCGGTATTTATATAAAAGGGATTATTGGAGAATGCAAATATTAAAATAATGGAGAAAAGTAGCGCAGCAGATGCCAAGGCTTGCACTAAAAAATATTTTAGGGAAGCTTCTGTTGATATTAAGTTTTTTGTATCAGTTATTAGAGGAATAAAAGATAGGAGGTTAATTTCTAATCCCATCCAAACCCCTAACCAGGAAGTTGATGTTGTGGCAATGAGTGTGCCTAAAATTAAAGTTGTAGTAAATAAAGTTTTAGCAGGAGTAGTGAAAATTAAAAAGGAGGACAATCCTATTTACGGGGTATGAACCCATTAGCTTATATTTAGCTTACCTTTTTATTGAAGTTTATGAATATATCTAGGTGTATGAAGCACGAAAGTTTTTGATACTTTAGGAAATAGTTTAAATCTATTAGATATAATGAAGGTAAATAATTACATGATTTACTCTATCACAGTAATCCTTTTTATCAGGCACTTCATT